TTCAGTACCAACGGGATTATTGACAGTACCCTTTTTGGAGAATGTCAATAAATTCCAAAATCCATTTCGCCGCCCAGTAGCTACAACAGTTTTTTTGATCGGTACCGCAGTAGCTCTTTGGTTAGGTATTGGCGCAACATTACCTATTGATAAATCCCTAACTTTAGGTCTTTTTTAAATTGATTCAACTGTGAAGTACCATGATGGAGGTATCTAGGGAATAGTTACTTTAAAGTGAATCTTCCCTAGATACATTAATTTTATTATGATCCATTCCGCGAAAATACGGATCGTGCTGAAGATGAAAAATTGTCTTCTTTTTCTTTTTTTTCTTTCTATTCGAATTAAAAAAGAAAAAGAAGATGTCAAAATAACAATGGATTTAAAATGAGAACTTATTCTTAGGTAAATCAATTGCGAAATTCTTCTGTAGAGTGTCCAATATCTGTTTTAGATCTTCCATGCGAAAATATTCAATTCTCATAAGATCTTCTTGACTGTTATTCAAAAGGTCCAATAATGTATGTATATTGGACCTTTTGAGACAATTATAGGTCCTGGAAGGCAATTCTAATTGGTCAATAAAAATACAATTCAATGGAATTCCTTTTTTGTTTTTCTTTAGATTAGTTAATCCATCTTGAAAGGTTAAAAAGGGTAGAGTAAACCGGTTTTTATTTTCTTCGAAATTAATGTCCTCTTCCTCTGCATGTAGAAAGGGAATAAATAAATCAATCAAATTACGAGAAGCCTCATAAAGTGCTTCCTTAGGAGTTAAACTTCCATTTGTCCATATTTCTAGAAATAGTATTTCTTGTTTTTCATTCCCATTGCCATAAGAATGAATACTATGATTCGCATTTCGAACAGGCATGGATATAGCATCTATAGGATAACTTCCGTCTTGAGAGTTATTTGTGGGTTCCATACGATATCCGCGATCTCTCTTGATTTGTAATTTCATACACAAATCAATTGGTTCCGTCAGGTTAGCTATATGTTGTGTCGTGTCAACTATTTCCACGGACGGTGGTAATATGATATCTTGAGCGGTTACATATCTAGGACCTCTGATGCAAATTGATGCGTCTCTAACGCCATAGAGATTACTTCTTAATACAATTTCTTTCAAATTTAGTAAGATTTCGTGTACTGATTCTTCAATACCTATTATTGTAGAATATTCATGCGGTACCCTCTCAGATTTTGCACGTGTGATACATGTTCCTTCTATTTCTCCAAGTAAAGCCCTTCGCATGGCAATACCGATGGTGTCAGCTTGACCTTTCATAAGTGGGGACAAAATGAAACGACCATAATAAAGACGTTTACTGTCTACTCTTGACTCAACACACTTCCACTGTATTGTTCGAGTGGATCCTGCTACTTCCTCTCGAACCATACTAGTATTATTATTTGATCATTGAATCATTTATTTCTCTTGAAATCGGTTTAATTCTTATCTCTACACACGTCTTTTTTTAGGAGGTCGACATCCATTATGTGGCATAGGTGTTACATCACGTACAAAACTTAATAGTATACCACTTCTACGAATGGCTCGTAATGCTGCATCTCGTCCGAGACCGGGACCCTTTATCATAACTTCTGCTCGTTGCATACCCTGATCAACTACTGTACGAATAGCATTTACCGCTGCGGCTTGAGCAGCATAGGGTGTTCCTCTTCTTGTGCCTTTGAATCCAGAAGTACCAGCAGAGGCCCAAGAAACCACCCGACCTCGTACATCTGTAACAGTTATAATAGTATTGTTGAAACTTGCTTGAACATGAATAACTCCTTTTGGTATTCGACGTCCATTTTTACGTGAACCAATACGCCCATTCCTACGTGAACCAATTCTTGGTATAGCTTTTGTCATATTTTATCATCTCATAAATATGAGTCAGAAATATACAGAAAGAAAAGAGACGGAGATATCCATTTCATATTAAAACATATCCTTTTTATTTTTATATGGGTACTTCTTTTATAAAGTCAATTTTATAAAGTCAAGTTCTTTTTTCGAAGAATTACCCTTGTCTCTGTTTATGTTTCGGATTGGAACAAATCACTATAATTCGTCCGCGCCTCCGAATCAGTCGGCATTTTTCACAAATTTTACGAACGGAAGCTCTTATTTTCATATTTATTATTCCTTACCTTAATTCTGAATTTCCTTCTTGGAAGAAAAAAAGTCTCTTGAATTTTTTAACTTCGAATTGTATCCTCATGAAAAGAATGTTTAAAAAAATAACCTAATCGTTCGAATCTTTGTTGCGAAGTCTATAAATTATACGTCCCCTGGTTGAATCATAACGACTTACTTCAATTTTTACTCTATCCCCCGGTAGTATCCGTATAAAACTGCGCCGGATCCTCCCTGAAACATATCCTAGAATTAGATCTTCATTATCTAAACGGACCCGGAACATACCGTTGGGAAGTGATTCAGTAATTAAACCTTCATGAATCAATTTTTGTTCTTTCATTCCAGGTAACCTCCTTGAAGTATCAACTAATGGAGGAAGAGTTATATAACTTACTTTTCCTCTCTATTTTACAAATAGGAAGTTAGAGATAAAATTCGGATACTAGAAAGGGAGGATTACCATATACAAAACAACATTTCTCCTCCAATTCTTTCTAGTCGCGCTTCTCGATCTGTCATTATACCTCGAGAAGTAGAAAGAATTACAATTCCCATTCCACCTAAAATCTTAGGAATTCGTTGATAGTTGGAATAAATTCGTAAGCCCGGTCGGCTGATACGCTTTAAAACGGTTCTAGTTCTATATATTCTTTTTCCATTCTTTCTATGTCGCAGAGTTGAAACCAAGAAATATTTGTTACTTTCCTGATGTTTCCGAACGTTTTCAATAAAACCTTCTCGTAGAAGTATTTTTACAATGTTTTCGGTGATATTTGTAGATGCTATTCGAACCGTTCTTTTTGTATCCATATCAGCATTTCTTATAGAAGTTATTAGATCGGAAATAGTGTCCCTACTCATGACGAACTATAATTATAGGTTCCTCCTAATTTTGAGCTAATCAACATGTTTCCTTTTTTCTTTGTTTTAATTTGGAATTATTATAAAGTATATACGTGAACCACAATCTACTAATTTGATCTATTTCAGATACCCTACTATATCATAGTCTCATCTACTAGTATTTATAAGACTTCAGGAGCTAATGAAACTATTTTAGTAAAATTCAACTGTCTCAATTCCCGAGCGATCGCACCAAAAACTCGAGTTCCTTTTGGATTTCCTTCTTGATCAATGACAACTGCAGCATTGTCATCATATCGTATTATGATACCGTTTTCACGTTTGAGTTCTTTACATGTACGTACAATTACAGCTCTAATTACTTCTGATCTTTCTAAAGGCATATTGGGAACTGCTTCTTTGATGACAGCAACAATAACATCACCAATATGAGCATATTGTTGATTACCAGCTCCTATGATTCGAATACACATCAATTTTCGAGCTCCGCTGTTATCCGCTACATTCAAAAGGGTCTGAGGTTGAATCATATCATTTTTATTTCAATCTGTTATTTCAATGCAAAAGGGTGAAAGAAAAAAAAGAAATATTGTCCGTCCAGAAATAAATAAACTTGCGGTTGTTTTTTCATCCTCAATACCCCTTTTTGTGTAGTTCTACATCTCTATCCTGAAGTAAGAAATTGAGTTCGTATAGGCATTTTGCGCGCAGCTATTGCGATAGCTGCTCTAGCTACAGTTTCTGATACTCCACCCATTTCATAAAGTATTCGACCCGGTTTAACAACGGATACCCAATATTCGGGGGATCCTTTACCCGAACCCATACGTGTTTCCGCAGGTCTTAGTGTAATAGGTTTGTCGGGAAATATACGTACCCATATTTTTCCACCGCGACGCGCATATCGTGTCATTGCCCTTCGTCCTGCTTCTATTTGTCTAGCTGTGATCCAAGCGGGTTCAAGTGCCTGAAGAGCGTATCTGCCAAAACTAATATGATTGCCTCGACAAGATATTCCCTTCATTCTTCCTCTATGTTGTTTACGAAATCTGGTTCTTTTGGGGTTATAGTCGATGGTTGTTTCTTAATTCCATCTCTACTGCAGAACCGGACATGAGAATTTCTTCTCATCCAGCTCCTCGCGAATGAAAGGATTCAAATTCAATAATGTTACAGAAGATTATAGATACACATTAATAGATAATACACTAAGTACTAAGTAATGGTTTTTATTGATATGGAATTTGTTACATAGGAAGATGTAGGTAGAAGATATACAATATAGCTAAACATGTGTCTATTTATGTATATTTATACAGAATGTAATGCTTCTGTTTTTTATAACGAATCTTTTCCTTGTTTTTATCTCTCTCGAATTATGCCAAAATAGTGTAATCCACTAAATAGAGGTTTCGCGGGCGAATATTTACTCTTTCCTGTTTCATTCGTAGGTTTAATCCATGACCTCTCAGAATAAATCAATTTTTTATTGGTTCGTTCCGCCATCCCACCCAATGAATTATTAGGATTCATTTTCAATAGAATCCTATGCAGTCACAGGTTTTGTCGTTCCCATAGCTTCTCCATTAATGGGTAGGTCCGACCTCTGCAATGGAGCGTTCCAGAAAATGCGTTCCCGAGTCAATTTCCTTAGTTTTTATTAACCCGAGGCTCTTTATTATTTCGAATTTTGTTCTATATATTAATATGAAATATATTAATATGAAATATTAATAATATATAATATTTAATAATATAGAATTCTTAATATTTGCATTTTTTTATTTCGAATTAGTAATTCGAATTACTAATTATTCAGTATTGATGCTTTATCACACTGCCTTTTATGACATGATTCATAGACCAAAACATATGGAATCCCATATCATTGATATTTTTGTTCTTTCTTTCTATCACCCTTCCATTTATCCACATCCCTTTATTTTTGCTTCACAATCCATAATAATAATAAGATTTTTTTATA